TTCAATCTTTGAATTGAGGGGTGCGTTCATAGTGTAAGACTTATCTGATCTTTTCAATTGTTAGAATTTTTTTTTTTCATGAATAAGAATTTTTCTAGGACAGTATTAAGGATCTCATCGAAAACTTACAGCAGCTTGCCAAACAAAGGCTAAGAGAAAAAAGAGAACAGGTATTACTGGCATAAAATCTACGATTGGATTCAAAAAAGCATAGGCCTCGGGCAATTTGGCGAATAAAAAACTACTCGAAAAAAGGGCAGAATTAACACAGATACAGATCAAATTAAAGATATTAAGCATAACAAAATTTTGTTCTTGGAGATAATTTTGATTGAGTTATTAATATGTTTTTTTGATATAAGGAAAAAAAATGAAGAAAGGAAAATAAGGCAGACTAAACAATACTTCTTTGAACTCACCCAATCAAAAGCCTTCAATTCTTACAAGAGAATAGAAGAAATCATACTTTCATACAATATCTTAATTGAATTATATGTAATGATCAATAAATTCGGTTTAATTCTCTATCCATACGTGCCAAGATCCTAGCAAGAATCTAATCTATTCCATAGCTATTTGGAACTGGAATTGACGAACAAGGAATACCCATATTAGTGTTTAGTAGTTTCAAATAGAAATCTAAATGGGGCGTGGCCAAGTGGTAAGGCAACGGGTTTTGGTCCCGCTATTCGGAGGTTCGAATCCTTCCGTCCCAGAGCATACTTATATATCAGAATAACGATATCCGAATCTAAATTGCTCTTTTTTTTTTTAACAACCTTCTTTCTAAGAGTCAAATATTGGAGAAAATGTGATTCTTGCTTTTGATTTTTAATGATTTCTTAAGATTTAAGATTGGCACTCGAAGAACTGTGAGATTGGCGAATCTATTCTATCGAGTTATTTGAAGATGCAAGGTAGATTCAAAAAGATTAGTTTATTGGTGTTCAAAAATATTAGTTTATTTGTGTTATTTATAATATTCGTGATATTCTTATTAATTAGATTCTTAATTTCTTATTAATTAGAATAGAAAAGTTTAATAAAAGGTTTAAAAAAGAAAAATCTATTGCATTCATACAATACAATATGGGTTAATTTGAATTCTTATTGAGGCTTTTTCTTCCTAAATTATCTATTTATTTCATACAGAAGGAAATTCATTTCATATAGAAGGAAGAAGTATAGATAGATTACTATGTATCGACTGAACCAATGACTATTCATGATTCCATAATTGAATCAATGTTCCAAACTAGAGGAATGTTATGGTAAAACTTCGTTTGAAACGATGTGGTAGAAAGCAACGTGCGACTTGAAGGACACGATCGGCTGTGGATGTCAAAACCCACCACTTTCCATTATGTAGAAATGAAGGTGCTTTTGGCTCGACATCCTTTGTTCTGTTCTATTATAATCCGTTTTTTTTGTTGGGTTGTAATGTAAATAGTACAGGATGGAGCTCGAAGAGAAACATCCATTTTTCAGGGGCAAGGATCTAGGGTTAGTTAATGGAAATCAATAAGTTGGAACAACTTCGTAAGTCTATTTTTGATATAGAAATCGAAAGGCTCCGATTCAAACTATTTTCAAATCAAAAAGAAAAATTGTTGGAATTGGGAAAACTCTTTCGATCAAAAGTGTATCATGCGGGAATTAATCTTTCATATGATTCTTTGATAGAAAGAAAAAAAGAGAGAAAAAGGGGCATGTTGCTGCCATTTTTCAAATGATTAAATATCGCCGAAGTAATGTCTAAACCCAATGATTCAAGGCAAAGATGAAGGATCCTAGAACAAGGAAATACCCTTTTCAATTGTCTCAACAACTAGATCAAAATGAAGAATCGAAATAGATCCTAAACGAGACAAAAAAAAGGGTTAGAGACCACTCAATAAAAGAATGCCTAAGGATTTTTTTTTTGAGCATTTTGAGAGTTATTTGACTTGAGTTATGAGAGTACGAATGCTTTTTTCTTCTTTTTTTTTTTCGAAAAAAGACGGGTTTAAATGTCTAATTGATTCGCTGGGTTTATGGATCTTTTTGACATTCTAATTCCATACATTATAATTCCATACATAGACATAACTTTTAATCATTTTTTTCTCGAGCCGTACGAGGAGAAAACCTCTTATACGTTTCTAGGGGGGGGGTATTATTTAACTACATCTATCCCAATGAGCCGTTTATCGAATCGTTGCAATTGATGTTCGATCCCGAAGAGAGGGAAGAGATCTTCGAAAAGTGGGTTTTTATGATCCGATAAATAATCAAACCTATTTAAATGTTCCCGCTATTCTCTATTTCCTTGAAAACGGAGCTCAACCCACAGGAACTGTTCATGATATTTTAAAGAAGGCGGGGGTTTTTACGGAACTTAGTCTTAATCAAACAAAATTCAATTAATGAAATACAAAAAAGAGGGTGTGGATGACTCATATCTAGCTTTGTATAAATTTTTCTTTATTATTTCCTCCCCCCTCTTTTGTTCTATTCATACTTTTTTATTTATTGTTCGTATTTCTTATTGCTTTGCTACTATAGACTATTGCTACTATAGAATACCATAACAACAAAACCAAAATTTATTGAGCTAATTTTATTGATATAAAATATAGAGAAAAAAGATCAATTGAATAAATGAAGTAATTGCATTTTTAAAAAATAACATAAAATAAGATATAAAAAACAGATAAAATAACATATAAAAATAAAAAATATTAATAATAATTAATAATAAAAAAAAATTGCCTTAATTCTTTTTTTCATTGTATTTTTTATAGTCTTTTTTATATTCTTTATTCTTTTCTCAACATTTAGATTCAAAATTGACAATCATATTGACAACAGCGTATCGAACAAATATAATTCGATCGTAAATAACTATTTATCCCCGCCCACAAGTTTGGCACTTCACTTCATTGAAATAATGGGTTCTTTCTTTGAATTTGTTGTGATACAAGAAGTTTTTTTATTGTAATTGTATTGAATATTGAAACAAAAAAAATGGATAACAATGGCATGAATAAGACGGGAGGCGGTCCACAAATTTTCACTTATTCTGTTTCTATGTTTTTATCTGAGAATTTCGTGTATTATAATCTAATCTGAACATTGAATGTTCAGATTAGATTATAATTTTTGATTTTATTCAAATTTTTGCTAATTTCGTGTTTTGATTGCCTCGTACAATTCCATTTTTTTCGATTGTATTTACATATTATAATTTTTTTTTTTTCGGGTTGCTAACTCAACGGTAGAGTACTCGGCTTTTAAGTGCGACTAGCATCTTTTACACATTTGTATGAAGAAAGGGATTCGTTCATACCATCGGTAGAGTTTGTAAGACCACGACTGATCCTGAAAGGAGTGGATGGAAAAAAGAGCATGTCGTATCAATGGCGAATTCTAAGAATCCATTTTTTTCCGGATCAGTCCAAAAAAAATCGTCTTTGAATTTTTGGTGCGGAACAAAAAAATTAATTGAATTCAAAGTTGGGTCGAGTGAATAAATGGATAGAGCTCTACGGCCCCAATTATAGGGAAACAAAAAGTAACGAGCTTCTGTTCTCAATTTGAATGATTACCCGATCTAATTAAACGTTAAAAATAAATTAGTACCTAATGTGGTAAAGGTTTTTCTCATGAGTAAATTATCGATTTCTTTATGAGTCCTAATTATTAGTTATTCCCTTTATGGGTTAGACATGAATGTGTAGAAGAAGCAGTATATTGATAAAGAAAAGATATTTTTTTTTTCCAAAATCAAAAGAGCGATTCGGTTGAAAAAATAAAGGATTTCTAACCATCTTCTTATCCTATAACGAACATAAATCAATTAGATGGCAAAAGATAGGATAGAGAATCCGTTGATGAATCTACCTGTCTCCGAGGTATCGATTCTTTTCTTACTATAATACCTTGTTTTGACTGTATCGCACTATGTATCATTTGATAACCGAATAGATCCCCTATCTTTGGTTCAAATCGAATTTGAAATGGAGGAGTTTCAAGTCTATTTAGAACTAAATAGATCTCGCCGACATGATTTCCTATACCCACTTATTTTTCGGGAGTATATTTATGCACTTGCTCATGATCATGGTTTCAATAAATCGATGATTTTTTTGGAAAATCAGGATTATGGTAATAAATTCAGTTCACTAATTGTGAAACGTTTAATTATTCGAATGGATCAACAGGATCATTTGATTATTTCTGCTAATGATTCCAACCAAAATCCATTTTTTGGGCACAACAAGAATTTGTATTCTCAAATGATATCGGCGGGATTTGCAGTCATTGTGGAAATTCCATTTTCCTTACGATTAGTATCTTACTCACAAGGGGAAGAAGTCGCAAAATCTCATAATTTACAATCAATTCATTCAATATTTCCTTTTTTAGAGGACAAATTCCCACATTTAAATTATGTGTTAGATGTACTAATACCTTACCCCATCCATCTAGAAATCTTGGTTCAAGCCCTTCGCTACTGGGTAAAAGATGCTTCTTCTTTGCATTTATTACGTTTCTCTCTCTACGAATATTGTAATTTGAAGAGTTTTCTTACTCCAAAGAAATCTATTTTGATTTTTAATCCAAGATTATTCTTGTTCCTATATAATTCTCATGTATGTGAATACGAATCCATTTTCCTTTTTCTCCGTAACCAATCTTCTCATTTACGAGCAACATATTCTGGAGTCTTTCTTGAACGGATTTATTTCTATGGAAAAATAGAGTATCTTGTAGAAGTCTTTTATAATGATTTTCAGAACAACCTATGGTTGTTCAACGACCCTTTCATACATTTTATTAGGTATCAAGGAAAGGCAATTCTGGCCTCAAAAGATACGTCTCTTCTGATGAATAAGTGGAAATATTACTTTGTTGATTTATGGCAATATTCTTTTTCCATGTGGTCTCAATCAGGAAGAGTCCGTAGAAATCAATTATCTAAATATTCTCTCGACTTTCTGGGCTATCTTTCAAGTGTG